AGTCCCTCCCTACAACTTCAATTTTAAATTTTTACAACAAAACAACAAGGTCTACTCGACATAAATTAGCCCCTAATGAAACCTTTTATAGGAATCTTTCATAAAATTCTCAATTAATATTATCAACTAATCAAAACGGTTCGCTAATAGACCATGTATTTGATTCGTCAAATACATCATTATTGTATACTCTTTCATATATATGGCGCAACCCAATCGTAACCGTTGTTTTTCAAGTTTCTAATTTCGGATCCCCTTTTGAATTGAAACAACTAAAAAATTCGAAATTTACTCTTGACAGCGGTATATGGTGTATATGTATATCCTAGATGTGAAAATAGACGGAATTCCCTCATGAAAGGGGAAAAGAATAGGCTATATAAAAATCTATCTACTAAATCCAAACTAAGTCCCAGTGTGATAGAAATAAGGAATGATAAAAATATATATAGTTTTAGAGTTCGGGTTCGATTTCCATAGATAATATAGAAAGGATTGTCTATAATGATAGGCAAATAAAAGACCTTCTTAGGATTGTTAGTGAATTGAATACAATAATTCAAAAAAGTAAGCAATTGAATTGCAGGCCTTTTGTTGGTATCGGCAAAATGGATTGCTAACTCCAATTTCTTTTTTAATTAATCGATCAGCTTGTTATCGGACACTTTTTTTTGGATTCGATAATTTTCGCAAAAAATTCCGACATACTTTCTATTATGAGAATCAATCCTACTACTTCTAGTCCTGGGGTTTCCACACTTGAAAAAAAAAACCTGGGGCGTATCGCTCAAATTATTGGGCCGGTACTGGACGTAGCTTTTCCTCCAGGCAAGATGCCCAATATTTACAATGCTCTAGTAGTTAAAGGTCGCGATACGACTGGTCAACCAATTAATGTTACTTGTGAGGTACAACAATTATTAGGAAATAACCGAGTTAGGGCTGTAGCTATGAGTGCTACAGATGGTCTAACGAGAGGAATGGAAGTTATTGACACAGGAGCTCCTTTAAGCGTTCCAGTCGGCGGAGCGACTCTCGGTCGAATTTTTAACGTGCTTGGAGAGCCTGTTGATAATTTGGGTCCAGTAGATACTCGCACAACATCTCCTATTCATAGATCTGCGCCTGCCTTTACACAGTTAGATACAAAATTATCTATTTTTGAAACAGGAATTAAAGTGGTAGATCTTTTAGCCCCTTATCGCCGTGGAGGAAAAATCGGACTATTTGGGGGAGCGGGAGTGGGAAAAACAGTCCTTATTATGGAATTGATTAACAATATTGCAAAAGCGCATGGGGGTGTATCCGTATTTGGCGGAGTAGGTGAACGTACTCGTGAAGGAAATGATCTTTACATGGAAATGAAAGAATCCGGCGTTATCAATGAACAAAATATTGCAGAGTCAAAGGTGGCTTTAGTCTACGGGCAAATGAATGAACCGCCAGGGGCGCGTATGAGAGTTGGGTTGACTGCCCTAACTATGGCGGAATATTTTCGAGATGTTAATGAACAAGACGTACTTCTATTTATTGACAATATCTTCCGTTTTGTCCAAGCAGGATCTGAAGTATCTGCCTTATTAGGTAGAATGCCTTCCGCTGTAGGCTATCAACCTACCCTTAGTACCGAAATGGGCTCGTTACAGGAAAGAATTACTTCTACAAAAGAAGGGTCCATAACTTCGATTCAAGCAGTTTATGTACCTGCGGATGATTTGACCGACCCCGCTCCTGCCACGACATTTGCACATTTAGATGCTACTACCGTACTCTCGAGGGGATTGGCCGCTAAAGGGATCTATCCAGCGGTGGATCCGCTAGATTCAACGTCAACTATGCTCCAACCTAGAATCGTTGGCGAGGAACATTATGAAATTGCGCAAAAAGTGAAGGAAACCTTACAGCGTTACAAAGAACTTCAGGACATTATAGCTATCCTTGGATTGGACGAATTATCCGAAGAAGATCGTTTAACTGTAGCAAGAGCACGCAAAATTGAGCGTTTCTTATCACAACCTTTTTTCGTAGCAGAAGTATTTACGGGCTCTCCCGGAAAATATGTTGGTCTAACAGAAACAATTAGAGGGTTTCAATTGATCCTTTCCGGGGAATTAGATGGTCTTCCTGAGCAGGCTTTTTATTTGGTAGGTAACATCGACGAAGCTACCGCGAAAGCTATCAACTTAGAAACGGAGAGCAAATTAAAGAAATGAATTTAAACCTTTGTGTACTGACTCCTAATCGAAGTGTTTGGAATTCCGAAGTAAAAGAAATCATTTTATCTACTAATAGTGGCCAAATTGGCGTATTACCAAACCATGCCCCTACTGCCACAGCGGTAGATATAGGAATTTTAAGAATACGTCTTAACGACCAATGGTTAACAATGGCTTTGATGGGTGGTTTTGCTAGAATAGGCAATAATGAGATTACTATTTTAGTAAATGATGCTGAGAGGGGTAGTGACATTGATTCACAAGAAGCTCAGCAAACTCTTGAAATAGCAGAAGCTAACTTGAGGAAAGCGGAAGGAAAGAGACAAGTAATTGAAGCAAATTTAGCTCTGAGACGGGCTAGGACACGAGTAGAGGCTAGCAATCCGATTTCTTCATAACCAGTTGGTGCTAATCATAATCAGAAGAAATTCTGTTTGGCCACCCTTTCTATATATACTATAGATAGATTCTATATATAGATTCTATATATAGAAGCTATCTTTTTCTTTTTATTTTGTTGATTCAATCAACAAAATAAAAAGAAAAAGAGAATCTATTTAATAGTCTTAATAATCCAAAAGGTGAGTAGAAAAATTTATTAAATACCCTCGACTTTGACTTTGGTATCTAATAAGTTTTACCTACTATTGGATTTGAACCAATGACTCCCGCCGTATGAAAGCAACACTCTAACCGCTGAGTTAAGTAGGCCTTATATCAGGACTAAATAGAACCATTCCATAGATTGATTATAAATCGAATCCTGCTTATAAGCAATATAAATCAAACGGATTAAAGAGCTATGATGATATATCGTAGAATATTTCTCTTGACAAGAAATTATCTACATACTAAAATACGGAGCATAAGCACAAGGGCTATAGCTCAGTTAGGTAGAGCACCTCGTTTACACGCGCGCCAATGTTTTTCAGAGAAGTCCATCATGCAATCAAAAGAAAAGAATTACTCTTTTTGAAAAATCGATGTCTTACTCTAGGCTTTGAGGAAACAAAACAAGAGAACAATAGCCTGACAATTAATTCTAGTTCGGTCCAATTCAAGTGTCTATTTAGTTACCAAATAGAACCCATTATTGATTTGACATATTGATAGGGTAAATACCCAACTTATTCAATGCTAGGCATAATGAGGATAAGGGCCTCAAAAAATCTCTTTTCGTCCTATGAACTTTAAGGTGTATGAAGTTTCATATTGGATTCTTTAAGCAGAACGATAGAGACTCCATTTAATTTTCAAATGCATCTAGGCCAAAGGCAGACCTATGTCAAGATAACTCTTCTTTGAAACACTTTGGTAGTGCTTTTGAATCAAAGTTCAAATGAATAATGAATCCGAGCACACGGAACCATTTTCTTTCTATTAAGAAAAATATGGTAGACTAGCTGATATTTATATCAGTTAATGAAAAAGCCCAATGCAAAAAAATGCATGTTGGGTTTTTGAAACAGTTCAAATCATTTTGAGAATACACAGTTTGATCGGTTTTACCGAGAAGGTCTACGGTTCGAGTCCGTATAGCCCTACTAAATATATATTAATATTTGATTGTTGGTTAGAACCAATCAACTGCAATTGAATGGAAAGGGTGGATCTAGGAACACCCTACTTAGACTTGTTTAGTAGAATTTGATTTATGGACAAGCCGGGGTTTGAATTTAAAAAAGATCTTTGGTAAATTTCATTGGAAACATTGGTAAAGAAACTTTTCAATTTCATACATATACCTTTCCTATCAAAGCATAAAACAAGTAGTCTTTTTTCCCTTCTACAATCAACCGAAACTACTCTGTTCGAATAAATAAATAAAATATACCAACCCGATTCCAATTCTGAAATCAAAGTTCTTAAACATTCTCTTACGCGTGAATTCTCTCTTCTAAGAAAAAAATTATTCATTTCAAAGAAGATATATTATTTCTTTTTTTCTTTTGATGTCAATTTCCCCCGGCATGGAAGACTCTTCCCGTTTTAATTACAATTCAAAATTTGTTCAAATTGAAAAAGATCTATGATATCTATATACAATGAAGTTATACTGCAGATTTTTACAAAAAAGAATTCTTTCTTTCAATATAATACTTAACTAATTATTAGTTAATAATCTGAGCGGTTGTATCTAGATGCTTATTCTGACAGGAAATGTTCAAATTTTTTTTCATCAAATAATGACTATTCATCGATTTTTTTTCATGCGAATAGGGGGCAAGAAAACTCTATGAAAAAGGATTGGTTCAATTCGATCTTATCTAAAAAAGAGTTAGAACGCAGATACAGGCGTGGCTTAAGTAAATCAATGGACAGTCTTGGTCCTACTGAAAATACCAGTACAACGGAAGATCCGAGTCTAAATGATCCAGAAAAAAACATTCATAGTTGGAGAAAAAGTGACAGCTCTAGTTACAGTAATGTTGATCATTTAGTTGGTGTTATGGACATTCAGAATTTCATCTCGGATAATCTTTTTTTACTTATAGACAGTAAAGGGGACAGTTATTCCTTATCCTTCAATATTGAAAATCAAATTTTTGAAATTGACAACGATCCATCTTTTACGAGTGAACTGCAAAGTTTCTTTGCGAATTATTGGAATTTTATTTATCTGAACTCTAGTTCTAAGAGTGGCGATAGTTATAATGATCATTCCATGGATTCTACTGAAGATAGTTGGAATAATCACATTAATAATTGCATTGACAATTATCTTCATTCTCAAATCTGTAGTGATAGTTCTATCCTAAGTGATAGTGACAATTACAGTGATAGTTACATTTTTAGTTACATTTTTAATGAAAGTGGAAATACCAGTGAAAGTTTCAGTAAAAGAATTATCCCGAACGACAGTAATTTAACTAAAATAGAAAATTCTACTAATCTTGAGGGTACTCAAAAATATAAGCATTTGTGGGTTCAATGCGAAAATTGTTATGCATTAAATTACAAGAAATTCCTTAAGTCAAAAATGAGTATTTGTGAACAATGTGGATATCATTTGAAAATGAGCAGTTCAGATAGAATCGAACTTCTGATTGATCCTGGTACTTGGAATCCTATGGATGAAGGTATGGTCTCTATGGATCCTATCGAATTTCATTCGGAGGAGGAAGCTTATAAAGATCGTATTGATTTTTATCAAATAAAGACAGGTTTAACTGAAGCTGTTCAAACAGGTATAGGTCAACTAAACGGCATTCCTGTAGCAATTGGTGTTATGGATTTTCAGTTTATGGGAGGCAGTATGGGATCTGTAGTAGGGGAAAAGATCACCCGATTGATTGAGTATGCTGCCAATAAATGCCTACCCCTTATTATAGTATGTGCTTCCGGGGGGGCACGGATGCAAGAAGGAAGCTTGAGCTTAATGCAAATGGCTAAAATCTCATCTGTTTTATATGATTATCAATCAAATAAAAAGTTATTTTATGTATCACTCCTTACATCTCCTACTACTGGCGGAGTGACTGCCAGCTTTGGTATGTTGGGGGATATCATTATTGCTGAACCGAACGCCTACATTGCATTTGCGGGTAAAAGAGTAATTGAACAAACATTGAATAAGACAGTACCTGAAGGGTCACAAGCAGCCGAATTTTTATTCCATAAGGGTTTATTCGATCCAATCGTACCACGTGATCTTTTAAAAAACGTTCTAAGTGAGTTATTTCAGCTGCATGCTTTTTTTCCTTTGAATCAAAATAAAGGCGAGGATTAAGGGCAATTTTTGTGTCAAAAAGTTTTTTTTTGAATCTAAAGGAAATAAGCATCCGGGTTTTTGGTCCGCAACATCCTAATCCTAATTTTGGAATAAAAAAACTTTTTATTTGTATCTTTCGTCGGGGAGTCTTTATTTAAAATACCTCTTGGATCAGACTCTAACGACTCTTTTGTAAATTAGATTTATAATCAATCCTCTATTTTTCGATTTTCTTGAATTAGTAAAAGCAAAAGAAAGAAAAAAGCGAAAGTAAACGCGATTTTCATATATTATATGTAGAAATCGAATTGATTTTTTATTTCTACATTTCTTGTACTTATTCTATACTAATACTATATTCATTCTATAGAACTATAGAATTCGAATTCTAATTAATATAATAAGATAATAACAACAAAAATATACCAAACAGGTACAATTACAATATCGTAAATTGAGGTACCCAGTCTATGACAACTATGAACTTTCCCGCCATTTTTGTGCCTTTAGTAGGCCTAGTATTTCCAGCGATTGCAATGGCTTCTTTATTTCTTTATGTTCAAAACAATGAGATTGTTTAGATCGTCTCGTCCAAATCTCATTAAAAAAAAACTTAGACTTGAATTATAATACAGATATATGTTTAACGGAATGTTATAATACGTGATTTCTTCCGAACATAAATGAACCAGCTCTTATGTATGTAATGGAAATGGAAAAATGACAACATAGGGGTAGATGCTATTATTTTGATTGAACTAAAATTGAAAATAGAAATAAATAAAAGTGAAACACCTCTGAAATAGGGCTAGTTGATGAGGGTTACATCGGAAACAAGACAGAGTAAGGAAAGTACAATTCATTTGGGGTATTCTTTCAATTCAAATTAAATGCAACCGGATCTAGTATGAATTGGCGCTCAGAACGTATATGGATAGAATTTATAACAGGATCTCGAAAAATAAGTAATTTCGGCTGGGCCTTTATCCTTTTTTTCGGTTCATTAGGATTCTTGTTGGTTGGAATTTCCAGCTATCTTGGTAAGAATTTGATATCTTTATTTCCTCCCCAGCAAATTCTTTTTTTTCCACAAGGGGTCGTGATGTCTTTCTATGGGATTGCAGGCCTCTTTATTAGTTCATATTTGTGGTGTGCAATTTCGTGGAATGTGGGTAGTGGTTATGATCGATTCGATAGAAAAAAGGGAATAGTCTGTATTTTTCGTTGGGGATTCCCTGGAAAAAATCGTCGCATCTTTTTCCAATATCTTATAAAAGATATTCAGTCTATTAGAATAGAACTTAAAGAGGGTATTTATACTCGTCGTGTTCTTTATCTGGAAATCAGAGGACAAGGAGCCATTCCTTTAACTCGTACTGATGAGAATTTGACTCCGCGAGAAATGGAACAAAAAGCGGCTGAATTGGCCTATTTTTTGCGTGTACCAATTGAAGGATTTTGAAAAATGACCGAACGCTTTCTTAACTTGACGTAAAATACAAAATCGAAAATACGTTTTCTACGGCATACCTTAATAGAAAAATAGAAATCTCATCAGAACGCCCACTCGGGTCAAAGCAGACGTATACAGAACAACCAAAGGGGGGAACTGTTTATATCTACAAATGCAAACCAATTCAATTCCATAGAATTTCGAGTATTTGTAATTGAAAAATATATTACATACAAAACAAATAAATCATGTAAATTTTATCGCTTTTTTAGTAATCTTTTGTTCGCTTTAATGATCAAATAATTTGATTTCTTATAATTTGAAATTATAACGATAATTAAATTATCCAAATTCTGTCGTGTTTTGTCACCTATTTTTATTATTACATTTAAGCCTTAAAGTCTTTTTTTGTGCTATGGTTAATTTGTTCAATTTTTGGAAATATTTGGTAGAAAGTGAATTCTTTCATCTTGAAATCAAAATAAAATAATATTCATTAATTGAAAAAAACGAAATGGCTCTGCCGGGTATTCGTCGAAAGCAATTCCTTCCTTTCGACGAATACCCGGTGGGTTCATTAACAATTCATTTATAGAGGAAAAAAAAAATGGAAAAAAAGAAACCATTTATTCCTTTTCTATATTTTGTATCTATAGTCTTTTTACCCTGGTGTATCTATCTATCATTTCAAAAAAGTCTGGAATCTTGGGTTACTACTTGGTGGAATACTAAGCAATCTGAAACTTTTTTGAATGATATTCAAGAAAAAAATCTTCGCGAAAAATGGATCGAATTCGAGGAGCTCCGCTTGTTGGACGAAATGATAAAGGAATGCCCGGAAACACATCTACAAAAACTTCGGATAGGAATCCACAATGAAACGATTCAATTGATCAAGACGTACAATGAAGATTGTATCCATATGATTTTGCACTTCTCGATAAATTTAATCTGTTTCCTTATTCTAGGCGGTTATTCCATTCTGGGAAATAAAGAACTTATTCTTCTTAACTCTTGGGTTCAGGAATTCCTATATAACTTAAGCGACACAATAAAAGCTTTTTCTATTCTTTTAGTAACCGATTTATGTATCGGATTTCATTCGCCCCAAGGTTGGGAACTACTGATTAGCTCTATCTACAAAGATTTTGGATTTGCCCATAACGATCAAATTATATCGAGTCTTGTTTCCACTTTTCCAGTCATTCTAGATACATTTTTAAAATATTGGATTTTCCGTTCTTTAAATCGTGTATCCCCATCACTTGTAGTGATTTATCATTCAATGAATGACTGACAAGAAGAAAAGGGGTATACGGATAGAAATCCAATTCGAGTTTTTAATTCGAATGTTGCTTTGTACATAATCAAAGCATTACCAATTGTACCCCCTCTTTCTATTTCTACCCGTCTAAGGCAGGGAGTTCCTCCTATATTCCAGTAATCTTTTTTTATTAAATTTCGTTTTCAGTTAAAGTAAATAGCAGACTCATGGATAGGGAACTCTATTAGCAACCTACCAAATTTATTGTAGAAATTTTCCGAATCAATGGTTGGACCATGCAAACTATAAATACCTTTTCTTGGATAAAAGAACAGATTACTCGATCCATTTCCATCTCGCTCGTGATATATATAATAACTCGGTCATCCATTTCGAATGCATATCCCATTTTCGCACAGCAAGGTTATGAAAATCCACGAGAAGCAACTGGACGTATTGTATGTGCCAATTGCCATTTAGCCAATAAGCCCGTGGATATTGAAGTTCCACAAGCAGTCCTTCCGGATACTGTATTTGAAGCAGTTGTTCGAATTCCTTATGATATGCAATTAAAACAAGTTCTTGCTAATGGCAAAAAAGGGGGTTTGAATGTGGGGGCTGTTCTTATTTTACCTGATGGATTTGAATTAGCCCCCCCCGATCGTATTTCTCCAGGGATGAAAGAAAAGATAGGAAATCTTTCTTTTCAGAGCTATCGCCCCAATAAAAAAAATATTCTTGTGATAGGTCCTGTTCCTGGGCAAAAATATAGTGAAATTACCTTTCCTATTCTTTCCCCGGACCCTGCCACTAAGAAAGATGTTCACTTCTTAAAATATCCGATATATGTAGGTGGTAACAGGGGAAGGGGTCAGATTTATCCTGATGGCAGCAAGAGTAATAATACAGTTTATAATGCCACAGCAGCAGGTATAGTAAAGAAAATTGTACGAAAAGAAAAGGGCGGATACGAAATAAACATAGCGGATGCCTCGGATGGACGTGAAGTGATTGATATTATCCCGCCAGGACCGGAGCTTCTTGTTTCAGAGGGTGAATCTATCAAACTTGATCAACCATTAACGAGTAATCCTAATGTGGGTGGATTTGGTCAAGGAGATGCCGAAATAGTACTTCAAGACCCACTGCGCGTACAAGGGCTTTTGTTCTTCTTTGCATCCGTTATCCTAGCACAAATCTTTTTGGTTCTTAAAAAGAAACAGTTCGAGAAGGTTCAATTGTCCGAAATGAATTTCTAGATTCGTGAATTTATCAAGATGAAGCTTGTAACGATAACAAAATTATTGTTGACAATTCTTTGACAATTTTGGATGATCAATAAAGAAAAAAATTAC